TCTATTGAAAAATCAAAGGTGGATTTTCAGATATGAGATAATCAATTGAGGGCGTGGATCAAATACAAAAGTGCAAGAGGGGTGTTTGCTTTAGGAAAAGTATTAAGGAAAAGGGAAGTCAAAATACAAGTACAATAAAAATGCAGTAATCCGGAAAAATTTTCTCATCTATTTTGTATCATTTTGGCGACATGGCCGAGCGGTAAGGCGGGGGACTGCAAATCCTTTTTCCCCAGTTCAAATCTGGGTGTCGCCTGATCAACAAACAAAAAACTTCGAAATTTCTTCTTCTCTTCTGTTCTGCTGATATAACCCGCAGAATGATTACCCGCGAGAAGAAGAGGAAACAGACTGTTGATACTTTGTTTGATTCGAATAGTCAAATCAACCGGCAGAGGGGCTATCAAGACTTCACGACTCCCTTCTATCACTAAGGGAATGTCTAAAGAATCGATCTTGTCCATATTGGATCGATAATTGACTTTTATCGAAAAGAGGGCATTTTTTTGTTATTTTATTCGTATTCCGGCATGTTCCCACTTCCTTGGGATGTACTTATATCTTACTTGTGTTTAATCTGAAATCCGAATCCATCGGGGGTTGATTTCTCAATAGTGTTCAAGCAGAATCCCTTTTTGTTTTGACTCTGCACCGTTGATTCCATTATTATTAGTGAGAAATAATGGAAAAATTCCTTTGTATTTATAGAGATAGGGGACATAATTCACATGGATATAGTAAGTCTCGCTTGGGCTGCTTTAATGGTAGTCTTTACATTTTCCCTTTCACTCGTAGTGTGGGGAAGAAGTGGGCTCTAAAAGTATTACTAATTGAGTTGAGGAATAAAAGCGTAGCTTTTGTTTTATAGATCATTCTCAAACTCGTTTTGAACTATTCAAAATAAAAAAATGTCTAAATTTATCCCATTGAACTCCAACTGAAGAATCTATGAGATGAAGCATACTCTTTGAATCAAAGAGATATTTCAGCGATTCCCCTCTTTGTCTATCGAAAAGAAAGGGATTCGGATGATTGGAAGGAATAGATGTAGCAAATCGGGGTCTTTTGTGAATTTCAAACAAATATATGGAATTCATATACACATATATAAAGACAATTGTAGATTGATCTACAGAAACTTAATTTATTCTAAATTAAAAACTTTATAGGCTAAGAAATAGATATACACTAAGAGGTAGATAGTATGGTAGAAAGAAAGATTCATCTATTTCTTTTTTACCATACTATCAAATACAATATTGACGATTAAAGTCCGCTCATTTCATTTAAGTTAAGACACGAAATCGAATTTTCAAATTCAAATTCCATAGCATTAATCATTTTGACTAACGGTTTTTACGTAAATGATAAGTAGAAAGGCGGTAGGAACTAGAATGAATAGTGCAGTAGCAATAAATGCAAGAATATTTACTTCCATAATCTCATCGGTTTTTTTACTTCACAATAACTCGGGATTTAATCCCTTAGAGATGATAAACCTTTCGTCTGTAAATTCAATGAATGAATTACTTCTCAATGGTCCTGAATCAGATCAATAATATCACGAATAACAATATCTAATCTACCAAATAAATTTGTCGTCGAGACTTGAATAGTATAATATTATAACATAGGAAGTTATTTTCTCCATACCGAATCCAAATGGAATTTGGATTCCTGACCCAATCCATCCAAAATTCCTTCCAAAATTCTTTTATTTATCATCCGTTTGTTTTTTTCTATAACTTACCTTACGCCTTCCTTGTACAATGAATCATCTGATGAAGTATTATCAGATTGTCCTTTCACTTCGATTAGTCACCTAGTTACAAACTTAAAAAGAAAAGCGAAAAAAAAAGACTTAAGTTCGAAACTCCCCTTTTTCTTTGGGAATGAAATTAGGTCCCCGACACCCTTTCATAGTTCATAGAAAGAAAAAAGTGAATTGATGCATTTTTGGATATTGGATCCATCGGGACTGGCGGGGCTCGAACCCGCAGCTTCCGCCTTGACAGGGCGGTGCTCTAACCAATTGAACTACAATCCCAGCGAAATAAGGGATCTAGCATAAAATGGAATTCTCTTTTATCTTCGTATGGGGTATTTATCAAATGGGTTATACCATCGCTTGGTAGATTGGCGAATTTTTGGGCCGAGCTGGATTTGAACCAGCGTAGACATATTGCCAACGAATTTACAGTCCGTCCCCATTAACCGCTCGGGCATCGACCCAGGAAGAATCCAATTTCGACTTATTGGTAATCCATGATCAACTTCCTTTCGTAGTACCCTACCCCCAGGGGAATTCGAATCCCCGCTGCCTCCTTGAAAGAGAGATGTCCTAAACCACTAGACGATGGGGGCCCACTTTCCCAACCGCCCTCATACTAGCATCATAGTATGCTCATTTTTCGAAATTGTCAATATAATGGAATGATTAGATCTAAGGAATCTTTCCGTTTTTCATAATTGTAATTGTATAGAATTTTCAGATTCGTTA